CCTCCTGCTGAGAAAGCATTGATTTCTCGGCTCATTTCTTAAAATACTTCAATTGGTACACGCAAGAAATAGGCCAATTCAGCAGCTTTTTGTTCCATTTCCCGTGGAGTCAAATTCTCATCAGTACGAGTCAATGGAATGGCTCCCTGGCCTCTGATATCCATATAAAGGACACGACGAGCATAAATACCCTCTTTAACTTCTATTCTGACGGACTGAATATCTTTTATAAGAAATCGGAGGAAGACCCGACGATTTTTTCCAGGAAATCCCCACCGAAAGATACAAACTATTCCGTCTTTTCTATCAAATCGATCATAACCACTACCTACATTCCACGAAATTGTGCACCACAAATAGGAGCTAATAAAAAGACCCGCGATCCCATAGAAAGACATCACAATTCCTTGTGGAAAAAAAATGATTTCCTGAGACGGAAATAGAGATATCAAATTTCTACCAAGATAACTGGAGGTTCCAACCAACAAGAATCCTAATGAACCTAAAAAAAGGATAACAGCCCAGCAGAAATTACTTGTTTTTCGAGCCCCCGTTATAGGTTCTATCCATATATGTTCTGATCGACAACTCATACTTGATCCGGTTGCTTTTTTTGGAATTGAGAGAATACCCCAAATGAATTTGACTTTAGTCCTTTTGTTTCCAATGAATTTGACTTTAGTCCTTTTGTTTCCGAAGTAACTCGCATCAACTAGCACTAGTTTGATGTGAACCTTTAGGAGTAATTCATTAAATCGGTTAGATCTAAACTAATAACATACCCTTCGTATGATCTCACTAAAGATAGCCACATACATATAGATAGACCAACTTTACAGTTCAGCCATCCGTCAATTCGGGGTCTATTTGAAAATAGCTAGAATACATTTACCCCTATACCCTTTTCTGCAGACATAAGAGTTTTTCGGCGGAAGCCGCTTATACCATATTTTGCTAAATGGATATCCGTGTTATGATACAAGCGTCAGTTTTGAAAAAAAAATGGATGAGATTTTGTCCCATCGGCTCTAAACAATCTTGTTTTTTTGAACATGAAGAAATAAAGAAGCCATTGCGATTGCCGGAAAGACTAGGCCTACTAAAGGCACCAAAACAGAGGGAAAGTTAAGAGTTGTCATAGAATGGGTACCTCGATTTACTATTTGTACCTTTTATTATTATTTATATTTATTATTTATAATATAAAGATATCTTATTATATATAAAGATATCTTATTATAATTTGATAATTCTAAATTGGAATTATTATTACTTAATATCTATTAAGTATAGATCTAATTTCTACATGAAAGATTTGAAAGGATATGGATGACATATTATTATTATTCTTTTCTTCATTATTTTGCTCTTGTCTTCGAATTTCATTTACTAAGCAAAAAGTTTCTTAAAAATGAATTAGATTCTTAAAAAGGAATTCTATTTATATTGAAGGGTTTGTTAGAATCCCATCCAGCAGGAGCAGGGATTCTTAGTCAAAATAGGATTATCGTAAGATATAGAAAGATAAAAAATTCTATATTTTGTAGATTTTAATTATATATGACGAGAAGAGGATATTTTTTTTATTTGCCTAATTTTACGAAAATCAGAATTTCATCTTTTATCTTGTTGATAGAGGCTTCTTGATCAATAATCAGGAATATAGAAAAAGGGGCGGATTTTCTGTGACTTTTGATTCTTTATACGATTAGATCTTATGTCAACAAAGAAAACCCCATTCGTCTAATTTTGACTTGGATTCTGATAAACTAATTACTTGTTTGCTCAAAATAATTGAACTGAATGTTCTAATTTTGATTCAAAGGAAAGAAAGTATGGAGTTGAAATAACTCACTCAGAACGCTTTTTAAAGGATTACGTGGTACGATTAGATCGAATAAGCCCTTCTGGAATAAAAACTCAGCTGCTTGTGAACCTTCGGGTACTGTTTTATTCAATGTTTGTTCAATTACTCTTTTACCCGCAAACGCAATGTAGGCATTGGGTTCGGCAATAATGATATCCCCCAACATACCAAAACTAGCTGTCACCCCACCGGTAGTAGGAGATGTAAGGATTGGTACATAGAATAACTTTTTATTTGATTGATAATCATATAAAGCAGAAGAGATTTTAGCCATTTGCATCAAGCTCAAACTTCCTTCTTGCATGCGTGCCCCTCCGGAAGCACACACTATAATAAGAGGTAGAAATTCTTTAGTAGCGTATTCAATCAAACGGGTAATTTTCTCCCCGACTACGGATCCCATACTACCCCCCATAAACTGAAAATCCATAACCCCAATTGCTACGGTAATACCGTTTAGTTGCCCTATGCCTGTTTGAACAGCCTCGGTTAATCCTGTCTTTCTTTGATAAGAATCGATACGATTTTGATAAGGCTCCTCCTCCGAATGAAATTCAATGGGATCCAGAGAGACCATGTCTTCATCCATAGGCTCCCAAGTACCCGGATCGATCGAAAGTTCGATTCTATCTG